CGGAGAACTGCCTTCGGTCCCCCAAACTGACTTACTCGTGGCAACCTTCCGGCCGCCCAACAACCTATAACGCTAGTCACTACTCCCACTGGGGCTAGGAAGTAAGCCCCACAACCCAAAGCGGCGAAGAACAAATAGAATTTGCTACAAAAGCCGGCTAACGGGGGTATTCCTGCGTATGAGAACATAGTAATGGAGAAGGTAATAGCCGAAATAGGATTCGTTTTGGCTAGAGCGCCCAAATCTGCTATATATTTGACACGGGTTTGCCGTAATGCTAAAACTATGGCGAATGCATCTATCGTCATTAATGCATAAATAAAGATACCAATTAGTAGTGATTGAATTCCTTCTATGGTTCCACATGAGAAACCAGTACGAATATAACCTACATGTCCAATTGAACTATGAGCTAGAGGTCTTTTGACTTTCGTTTGGGCCATGGCGGCCAGTGCTCCTAAAATCATAGAAGCAATGCTGCAGAAAAAGAAGATTTGTTGCAATGTAGCTCCATAGGAACCATAAATAGAAACACGTGAAATATTAGCAGAAATCGAAATTTTAGGCGCAATAGAAAGGAATGCTGTAACCGGGGTGGGTGAACCCTCATAGATATCAGGTGCCCACATATATAGAGTCAAAAGAGATATGGAGTCCGAAGGGGAGGGGGGTTTTCTTCGGGGCTCGAGAGATGGAATAGATAGGGCCCCAAAAGTTTTTAATTCGCCGCTGGGGAATTCACACGAAAGGGAACGAAGAATTCTCAACGAAAAAAGTGCTCTCTGAACCGAACGTGAAAGTAGTTTTCCATCAGACGGCTGTTCCCGTAACTCCACTCTCGACTTGGATTATATATCCAAAAAAAAAGGTCCGCTCTTGGCCATTCCACACGCTGCCTAGCAGAGGCGTGGTTATCTCAAGTGGATTCTCTCTTTTTTAGTAGATGCCGAACCTGCTGCCCCATTGACTAAGAAGGGGGCGGACGCAGCAGCTACATTGACCCCTTCCTTTCTGTTGTTGCCAGCGCTTTCCCGGGCCGAGATATAAAGGGCAGGCAAAGCCCGAAGGCTGCTATCCCAATAGGCCAGCGGGCGGAACGAGGAGAGGGCCCGGCAATCATACCACCGCGGTCGAAAAAGCGTGTTCCCTTCAGATAACACGCACCGTAGGCCATCCTCGGCCTTCTTCGTTTTCGATGAAAAACAAATCAAATCTCGATCTCCGAAAGCGTTTTCCTTCCCCTCTCCCTCCCTTCGTCGAGCCTTTCCTTTAATGGTTGGGGGAAGCATTCCCTTATCTGAACTTGGCGGGCATTCTTTCCAGCCTTATTCAAATAGGGGGTGGGTTTGGTTGGTTTGAACATAGGATAGGCTCAAACATGATTTGAAGATCCTAGCTACGCCATACGTTCAATACAAAATCTGGAAAGCTGCAGGGATGACAAAAAGAGGGCGCTTTCCTGTGTTGCACTGAAAAAAAAAGAAACCTAAGTAAGAGAAGACGCTCTTCTCTTAGGTTTCTTCCTCCCGCGCCCGCCGCCGCCCGGCCCGCGTTAGAAGGGAAGATTAGCAAAGCGAGAAAAGACAGAGGGAGGGGGAGCAGCTACTTTTTGACTTCGCGAGAACTTCCGGATCGGAGAAGCATTCGGAACGGGCTCCGCGTTCATTTCGTTGGCAGAAACGATCCAATCCATTCGGGGCTTCGGGGAACCCAAAAACGAAGTCTTTCGACTTGATTCATAGATAGAATCAATGATAGATATCTAAAAGATAGATGAACGAGATATCTTTTTTTTTTTTCTCTAAAGAGGAATAGAATAGACATCCCCTTAGATGTCTATGTATCCTTTATCATCTCCCGATTTTTTTTTAGATCGTTATATCTCTCTCTAAAAAAAAATGGAGAGAGAAAGAGCAGATGGATCCTATCCCCTATATCGAACACTAAATCCTATCTATTGATAGAAAGATCTTCGTCAAATACCGGACTTTGCCTTTTTTTTTAGGAATTCCTCATACTCATATCCAAGGCAGCTTACCACAAGCACCCCACCCCATAGACTAGTTGGGGGGCTGTTCGCCTTTTTAATCAAACAAAGTAAGTAGCAAGAAAACGGATGCGCTAACGCTATAGGCTTTCGCGCTAGCGCGCTCAGTCCGTTGAGGGGCTTCATAGCGACTTTCATTCTAAAGGAAACCGAAGAACCAACCTTTAGTCAATAGGAGCCCTACTTCCCTCTTTGCGACCTCATCACTTCAAAAAAAGCGCAAACCAATTTCTTTCTTAGTCACCGGGCTCCGCGCACCTTTGGTACTTCAGTAGGGCGACGAAAGAAAGGCTACTTCAATCTAGGAAACAGCCGGAAACTCGAGAGGGTCGCCTTTGGAAGCGTTTGCCGGTAACCAAAGCGTCACTCCTTCCTTTTGATTATGTCGTGACGCTGACTGAATCCAATCCATAAACCCGGAAACGAAACAAAGTTCGTTCCCTTTCGTCAAGTAGGTAAAGTAGGCATACGAACCCACTTTTGCTTTGCCTTAGACTCTATTGGAACAAAGCAAAGAAGGAGGCGGAATGGAGAAAGGAAAAGGACAAGGGCGGTCTTGCTTGGCGCGAAGGCTGCTGGTTCGGGGGTAGGGTACGGTACTAAAGGTCCTCGGACTTCCAGGCGGTTTTTCTTTTGGGCAGCTGTTCACCGTTGGATCTCGCCAATACAGCCCCCTATAGTTTTCGTTACCGAGATATCTTTTTTTTTCATTGTTCCCAGGGATTTTTTGGGTAATCCGCTCCCATGCTGCAAACAGTCAAATCTGAACTAAACCTTGTCGCTCTTCTTTCTTTCCTCGCGGGCAGGAAGCACACCAGCAGCGTGCGTTGCGTGATTCTACTGTGTTTTTTGCACTTGACTGGGTGGACAGTTGACCGGAAGAGAACTTCGATTCGCCCGGCCAGCTGGCGGGCGGCGTGCTTATCTTGTGTGACAACACTACAGAGCGAGTGGCTCTTCTAGGCGGGCAGCTGTGTGACAACACTACAGAGAAAGCGGCGCTTTCGTTTAACATGCTATGGTCTCAACGCCCTTACGAGATAGTGATGAGTTTCACGCGCTCTAAGCCCGGCCCGCGCGCGGTTAGGAAGATTGGCCGCAATCTGAGCGGTACCACCCACCCTACCCTACCACCTATAGGCGGCCGTCCGTCCTACAGCCGCCCGAAAAGGAACTGCAGTGATCTTGAATAGGGATCCTACAGCGATAGATAGAATCCCCATAAAAATACCACTAGATCGAGCACCAGTGATTTCGTATCCGGTCAAAATCTTGGCTAATTGATCGAAGTGGGTAGCTCCAGTAGACCCATAGATCATGGAACAAATAGGGTGGGTAGGCCCAACCACCACACTACACGTATAGACGCGAACCCCCCTCGTTACCGTACGTGCGACTCTCACCGCATACGGCTCGCACAAAGACTCCTAAATCCATCCCGAGCCTTTTCTTCCACCTCTCCTCTCCAATCCTCGATCAAACAAACTTGCGTTCCCCAGGCGCTATGAAATGGGGGGTCTTTCCTTCGCCTATCGTATGTATCGGCTTGGCTTCGTCCAGAACCAAGGAGGCATGGCATTCTGGCGGGCGCGTGCGTGTAGGAAGGCCGACCACTACATAAGCTAAAAGACTACGACGACTACAAGCCGGAAGCGACTCGCTTCTATTCTCGTTGGGATTGGATATAGATGGGGAATCTATAGATCATAGTAGTTCGCCAACCTCTCTAACTAACATACGATACAATTTCACTTCACGGCACGGCCAAAAAAAAAGAAAGAGCTTCGCTCGGTGGGCCTTCCTACGCTGACGAATGCCTCCTTTCTCTTCTCTGAAGTCTACAACAAACAAGTGGGAGAGGCAGGATTCGAACCTACGTAGAAAAACTTCAACAGATTTACAGTCTGTCGCTTTTGACCACTCGGCCACTCTCCCCTTCCCGGGCCGAGGCCCCCCTCAATGGGTTCTAAGAAGGAGGGATAAAAACCTGAATCAATCAAAAAGCTTATTGATTTGATTGAAGGTAGTTTACTTGCTTAGTGCTTGTGCGCTAAGGGATTTCTCGCTTCTTGCTTTAGAAAGATTGCAGGGGCGCGTTAGCGCCCTTCCTTCAGCTGGCTCCGCCCCATTGTTGACTTTTTTCAAATGGATATTTAGGGATCTATCTTGTTCATAGATCTTGAAACCAGATCAATATCCATTTCTCAATATATCTTGATATCTATCGATAGAAAGATATAGATCTCTATCTGGCCATATCTAAATATGGAAGAACCAACACTGAAAGGGCGTAACCAACGGAAGGTTCTCACCCTGTCCCCGACATTGTTCTCCGACGATGCCCCCTGGGCGAAAGGGGCCACCATTCTCTTTCTTTCTTCAATCGTTCCGATCAGGACAAGTGGGTTGGTTGGTTTCGTCCTTCTATCTACGCAATTCTCTGTCTTCGTTCGTGATCATGTTGGGCGAAAGGTAGTTGTAGAGGAGCGGCTGTGAAACGGCGATTCCCCCCTTTCCATTGAAGTAGGGAGGGCCTCCTTCCCCACCATTCCGGCCTATTATTGATAGGGATTTGACCGATGCTGAAGGTAGCTTGCTTACCAAGCCACCCAGCTAGTCGCCAGAAAGAAGCGGCGAGGACGCGAAGCTGTCTACGAAGCTTTCCCCCCCCTGTAGTCGAAGTACTCGGCTCGTCGCTACTTTGATTCAAAAGGTTCCCGACTTTCTCCGGTTTCCGCAACCGTAATCATTTGTCACTCCGATTACTTCATCCATAAACCTTTTTTTATTCAATAGCGGTACGCTCTAAAAAAAGTCAAGGATAAGCTTGCATTCTAGAAGCGGTAGCTTCCCGCCTCCTTCCTAGGCCTCCTCTCCTTACCAGTCGAGCGTCTCCGAACCTTCGGTGAAAAGTGCCCTTCCCTTTTCTCAAATGCCCGATTGGTCTGCCTCAGCAAATAAAGTGGACCGCTGTTTGGCTGACCCTCTTCTTCCCGGGTTGACCCAGAAGTAAAGTAAGAAGGAATGGAACCACTGGAGAGTCGTCTGCAGTTCACACTTGGGCAAAGACGACTGACTTTGGAAGCGGAACACGAACCGATTTCCGCTATTCCGGGTTCTTATTGAGCGTAGCGAAATCAAGGTTTATGATAAAGTCAGCGAAGTTTCTATGGTGTTCTACCTTTGCGTAGTCTCGGTCCACAGTGGAAGGCTCCGTACCTGAGCCTCACTACTACTTAATTAATTAATTAACGGCTAAGCGATTTCATAACCTGAGCTTTCCTTAACCAGCTGACCTTACTTCGTAACCTTAGCCTCCCTTTCTTTATAGTTCGACTAAATGACTTCGTAACCTTAACGTACTTTCTTTCTTACTATATCATAGGCCTTCGCCACTTCAAACGGGCGCTTCGCCCTTTCTTTTTTGAATTAGAAAAAAACGGGGCCTTACTTATTCTGTTCAGGGAGGATGAAAGACAAAGAAAGGGATCAGGGGGCTTTATGATCGGAGAAAGGGAAGGGGCGTGGTTGGTGTGTCACTGGGTCGGTGGGGGAACCCGTAGGAAGGGGGGACGACCCGCCGAATTCACATCAGAAATCGCCAACATGAACACAAACGAAATCTTGAATTGCGTATAGAAACAAAACGAACCACTTCTATTCTCGGAGCCCACGGAGCGGTATATGAAGAATTTTTGGTCCCTTTCGTCCAGTGGTTAGGACATCGTCTTTTCATGTCGAAGACACGGGTTCGATTCCCGTAAGGGATAGGTACTCATTCCCGGCCGCTTTCAGTTAGTGTTCATTGCTGAGTGATCGCTCGCTATCTGGCTGGAAAAGGTGGTCCGGAAGCTTTCTCTCTCCCAGCAAGCAAGACGAGATCACCACTTCTCTCAGTAATGGACTTCCATTAATTCTTCCTTAGCCTTAGATGTCCTATCATAGATTCTCGAACCTCCGACAGACAGAATCCCCATGCATGCGTTCTTTCTCGGATCCCCTCAGCCATACATCTCTTTTTTTTTTTCTTTTGGCCGTTTTTGTTAGGCATTGAACCCCACCTTAGGTGCTGAGTGGTGTCCTCCCCTCCCTAATACCTAAAAAAAAGTTCCGTCTATGGAGCCTAAAGCTTAAACCATGGCAGTAAGCAGTAAGTTGGCCTAGTCTCTTGCCCAGCCTTCGCCTTCTTCAGTGGCCAAGTTGAAGCGTTCAACGCGGCCTACCACCTTTCTTTTTCAAGGTTGAGCTTGTTCAATTGAAGCTAATGCTATGCTGCCCTGTGAACTGTCAGTTCACAGCCGAGGACTTTCTTTTTTTTAGCTACCGGCCCAAACAAAAGAGATTAGCCTCTTGATCGATCGATTGATTGGATTGCAGTACGAAGGGGTTGATTGAAGTGTGAGATCCGCCCAAGACTAAGGCCGAGCAACTAGCTGCTGCAGGATTGGACGTCTATCTATCTCACCACGCTCTCCTACTCCTATAAAGGCCGGCTTCCCTATTATACGAGGATTGATTCCCAGACACACCTTCCACTACTAGACGGAAGACAAAGAAGAAAGCAAAGTCAACCTAAATGAAAGGCTTCGGGGATGGCGCTAGACCTGCAACCGCATTCACTCGATCTACGACTTCGAAGACATCAACTGAGGGAAGAACGAAAACGGATTCCTTATTTGACTGAGGAGTTAAAGAGTCTCAAGACTAAGCCAATGCTCCTTCCACGACTAAGACACAGACGAACCGGGCCACTAGGGGTTCTTACATTAGAGAACAGTAGAATGCACGAGTCAGCAAGCAGAGAGCTGAATAAAAGACAAAAGAAAAGATGTAAAGTGCAGATGTTTCCTTATTTTATCCCCCATGCCCATGGGCTACTTCACTATTCCACAACTGTTTAAGAAGGATTACTTTTTAGAGAGAGTGAGGGACTAACTAGTCGTTAGGCCCGAGCGCTAACTCATTTCTCTATCTGAGAGTGGGTGGTCTACCCTTACACTTACAAGGTCTACTGCGGCTCAACTCTGTGGTGATCTATGAATTATGTATAGTAAGATGGCTTCCTGCTTTTGGAATGGATGTCGGAAAGAAAGCGAAGTAAGCATCCAACTAAGGTACTAGCAAACAACGAGTGGTTATCCGGTCCCTTTCAATAAAATCCTATTCCAAACAGGGATGTCGGTTCGGCATCATACATCTCGGATTGTTTTCCGGACATGTGATCCTAGCTCAGAGAAACTGGTTTTCTCACCTTTGGAAGCAGCTCGTAGAATAGGTCTGGCAGCTTTCTTGACTGACCCGCTGTCACATCTCGAATCGGTACAGCCATTCTCTTGGAACACCTTCCTCACAGGACTCTTAGCATGTTACCAGTCCGATCTAGCTGCCCGGTAGACCAGATAGTGAGGCCTGTCACTGGTTGAGTAAAGAAGACGACAAGCTAGTTACGTTTCAGGCAGTTCGCCTTTATTCTCTCTGACCTTCTCAATGATTCTTCCATTCGATTTCACTTAGCGGTGCTCTCTACTTGCATAGGCATAAGTGATCCGACAGGCACTCTCCGGACATGAGTTCTGGCCTGACGCTCAATAGGGCAGTGAGCTGGCATTCCAGGTAGACTACTGAGATTCCCCATAAGCATAAGCCCAATCTCTCTTAGACCAGCAAGTCTTCCGAATTCAGTTATCAGAATTCCCAACTCTCTCTGACTTCATATATGGCTTTGACTCACTATGTTACCACCCCACGGAAACTAGATTCACCAGTAGGGATTTCAAGAACAAGAGAAAGACTGCTTGCTTTTCAACTAAACTAAGGATTTCGCAGTTAGCACCAAAAGTCTTGAGGCAGTTCAGCCTAGTGGAATTTCTTCCGGAAGAGAAGCCAAACTCCACTATAGATAGAGGAGCAGGAATCTCATCGAAGGCTATTGAAGAGGAAGTTGCAGATGATATAGTAAGTTCAAGGATAGGGGCATTGGAATTTGATCAATGGGTGTAGGCGCCCCAGGTTTTAGGGATGAGTGCCTTTCGGTCCCAAGTCTTTCTTCAGAGTCCCACTTGTTCCAAATAGAGCTACTAACAAGAAGAGGGAATTGGCAGAGGCAGAAGATCCTAAAGATCCATTTGATCAGTTAACTGCTAGAATCTTCTACTGCAACTGATGAGGATCTGGCTATTGGGCACGAAGACATTAAGACGTCTTTCTTGCTTTTCTTCGTGCAGTTAGGCCTGTAGCCTTCTGGGATGGCTTGCTTGTATTAGTCTTCCTAGTCCTGTCTTTAGACCTTAGACTAAGTTGGGAAGTATGCCTTGTCTTAGTATTTGGTCGTATGATGGGCCTAGTATGTGTATTCGTAGGCCTTGGTGAATATCATAATAGAAAGATATCATCTCCAACTTCTTCGATTGAGTTGCAAGCAATTAAAGTAAGGAAGTTGCAAGAAGTCCCAGAGCTAATGAATTTCTTGAATTAAGTCGACCTCTAAGCGGTTTGAAGACTCTATTGAGAAAGCCTCGTCTTTTTCCTCCGGGATTGAATCTAGGGATTTATCTTCTGTCCATTGGATCCAGGTCCTTAATTGTCTAGTCTTAGAACGGTCTACTCCCAGGCCCAAGTAGGGTTAGCTGGTTTCGATCTCCTTCCGCCTTTCTTTTGTTAGCTTCTTTATTTTCGAAGGGGTCTATTTCGTTACCATCCTCATCCACAGGTACATAATTTCTTTTTGGAGACAGCACTAACTGTCTTTTGATAAGATTCCATACCGTGGAGAGAACTCTTCCCTCATCCAGCATTGATATTCTTTCGGCATCAGGCTTCGTCCCTTCTCCGGTGGAGAATTCAATAACAATAAAAGGCAACGGATGGGGCAAGCGATAGAACAAGTGTTCTACTTCATCCATCTGCTCGCGGTCCAAAATACAAAGTTCAGACAAATGTACAGACCTCTTTATAAGATACTAAAGTTCATTTCTATTATGATTAGTTAAAAAAAAGGATTCGAAAAACCGGAGAAAGTCGCTTGACTTGCCAAAGTTAGGGGCTGTCAGGAGTGAGGGAGTGAGATAGAAATTTCATTTCACAATGAGAGAAGTGTCAGAGTTCGAATAGAAGTAGAGTGAAGTACGTAGCCCTTAGGAAAGGGCACGAGAAAAAGGAAAGGAAGAGTTGTAAGGCTGTAAACACAATCTATAAAGAGTTCCCTTAGCCGTGCAGTGAGCGGTACTCCGTCAACAGAGTCGACAAAGCAGTCAACGGTAGCCGACACCAGTTTAGTTACCATAGCCCTAGTCTTTTAGCAGACTCAAGGTGACTTCTAACCAGGAGTTCCTCAGAGCACACAAGAAAGAGTGCCTCAAGCGAGCCTATTATGGTACTTTACTTTATTATGGTACTTCTAGTAGAAGTAGCAACTTCCCTAGTTCTTCGATCCCGACTCTCCGTCCGGTAAGGCGGCGCTTTCCGAAGGCGCTGAAGGAGGGCAAGTAGTCAAGCGGTTAGCTAGCTGGAATATAGATGGGAAAGTTGTCTGAGGTAGTTAAAGCATCCTCTATTGGAAATAGAAGAGTTAGAGTTCAATCCTGGACTCAATTCTCAGGCCTTACAGAGAGTGAAGTGACCCATCAATATGGGGCACAAACGATAAGAAGAAGAACTGATGCTCTGACTTCACCATAGAAGGGAAGGAAAAGAGGCTAGTTCGTGGCTTGGTCTTCACTATCGGACCTTTTAGGTTAAGTTAGTGTTCAATGAGCCCCACTAAGACAGTTTCTTACTTAAAGGCTTCTAGAAAGCAGATTCTATAATAGTTGATTCTATACCATTGGTTGATCAAAGAACTTTCTTCCGCTAACTCTTAGAAATAGAGTAAAGCGATGCCTTACCAAAATAAGAATATGTTATCCCAATAGTAATTAAAGCATCTCGAAAGAGCGTTACGCACCTCTTAACAGTTCAAACTCCCTCTTATTTTCTCTAAACTGATCGAAGGCTTTTAACAAGACCTTCTTTCGTATATACAATTCAACCTCCTGCTGCACGAGATGAGACAGTTGGGCAAGCCCTTCTTGAAAAAGGAAGTTAAAGACCAGTGCCGCCTGGAAGCGCTAATGCTACTTTTGTTGAATGTTCAGGAGTAACCCTGCTTTTCATTCTGATTCAATTGCCCTTCAATGCTTGTGCAAATCAGATTGACTGATGTCAGACTCTTATATAATAGTTATGAATGTGCAGCTAGGAGAGCTAACTAAGACTAGGAGCTGATTCTATACCAGTCAAAGCGAATTCTGGGCATCAATGCACTAAGGCTGTCTTGCTCGCCTTTCTTCCGGAACAGACTCCCACTCGGACTGACCGATGGCATTTCTTCCGGGAACTCAATAGCACTTGAAAGAAGAAATTCCATAGTTATGGAGCTACTAACAAGAGATACCCATGCATACTAGGAAGAAGAACCTGTTAACGAAGGAGAAATAAGAGAAAGCAAGTACACGATAGCTATAGATAGCTCTTCCCTCTCTAGCACCCTATAAGAAAGTCCTTTGCTCAAGCCAAAAGGGATCAAGGAAGTACGAGCTAGTAAGATGGTTAGACCCCCCGGGAAGAACCCAGAGAAAGTACCTCTACAACAATAGATATTGTCCATACAAGGACTTGAGCAGTTAAGCCCTTCCTAAGTCAAGCATAAATCAAGGACAATCAACAAAGAAAGAAGAACTCAGTAGCAACTCTTCACTTCGGAGCAAACTACCCTACCCTTAAGGGGAGCTCTCTTATATCGTTTGTGCCCGGACGTGCAACAAGAATATATGTTCTTTCACCCTGTTTCTTAGGCCTCCTCTTCTACTAGAGACTTCCTCTTATAGTTAGACTTAGTTGCGTATGTTGAGTAAAGACCATCCCCTAGACTATTCTAGTTTATTCTTAGAGATAGGTTGCAAAGCAAAAACCAGGATTCGGGTTCACTTGAAAGAGCAATCCGCAGGAAGTGCACGATGTTTTCACCCTATCTTTCTTGTAAAGGGGGAGGGCGGCAAAAAAGGGGATTCTATTATATAGGAGGGGAAACTCCTGAACCTATTGGGCAAGCGGCTTGGCTCTTCCATTCTGACTCGTACCTTAGGTTATCTTGATGCTTTCATTTCCCTCAACCTGAGTAAGCTGCATCTGTGGGGCTAGAAAACTAATAAGCGGGTTTAGGGGAAGGGATTGCCGAAAGAAAAAGGAATGGAATCGGGGGAAGACAGAGCCTAGAGATCAGTTCTCTGATCAAGGATCAAATTCTCTTCTACTAGCTGCTCATTATATGTAATTAAATTCCTCACTTACAACCCACAGGAACAAGGCAAAAAGACATTCTATCTTAGTTACGGAAAGCCGGAGGCAGACACGTGGGGTTCACTGGAAGGGAGAATGGCGGGAATGATTTCTTGCAATGTAATGGAACTCAAAGCCTGTTTCATAGGCTGTACTCGTACTCACCGGCTACACGGAACTCGTCTAAAAAGTTCTCGTTAAGTCTGAGTGGTCGAGTGAATTTATGAACGGGCTATAGACAGAACTTGGTGGAGCCTTTGTAACTCGTATCCATAACCGTGAAGTTCAGTCTACGGAACGTAGACTTTATTCACAGCGGAACTTGTCTCTATTCCGCTATTCCCTTTGGTTTTAAGGCGAAACTCACTAAGGGGGGGCGGACTGCAATTCTAGTGAGGTTAGTCCTCTGTTTTGACCCGATTGGAGGCTGGGGAAGGGCACTCTTTCAAAAAACCCCACCTAAAACATATGGCGACCCCCCAGTCCACTTCCGTTTGTCCTTCTTTCTTGTGGTGGAACCTGGGATTCACCCTCCCAGAAGTGATTATCGCCAAAACAAAAAAAGACATCTTTAATTTCCCAAAAGAGTAAAACTATAATAGTCTCTGACTCATATGGCGGCGGGGGCTGCGTTCCCCTCTCTTTCGTCGGTTAAGTGCTGGATGGGGAATGCATCGGTCGGCTATGTCCCTGGACCTCCTGGCTTCCCTGTCACGTCCGAACGTAATCAGAGAAGACCTGCCCAAGCACCACCTTGTGATCATTTAATATCCTATACAATCCAAGGAAAGAGTACCAGAAAGCACTAAAAAACCGTAACATATCCGGGTAGTACGCCTGGAACAAAAAGGTTCGTCGTACAATTTCGGCGATTACAAACAAAAGAGTATATCCCTCTCCTTTAGTGTCTTTCCACTTCCGTCGTTCAGGAACAAACACTTCGCCTAATTCTTTTGAATCCCGGCCCGGTTTTTCCCCACTAACCAATTACGTTACGACCACTGAACAAACTTGGTTGACGAACATGGTTTATGCGCCGCTAATGTAGCGGCTTGTCGAGCATTTGACAAACTCACACCATCCATTTCAAATGGGATTTGTCCCGTGGACACACGAGCAATCCAACCCGTAGGATTTCCTTTTCCTCTTCCCATTCTTACTTCTGTAGGTTTCCCGGTAATAGGGATATCCGCGAGAACTCTTACCCATATCTTACCATTTTTTCGGAATTGTCCGCTCATAGCGCGATGGAATTGTCCGATTGTAGCCCGACGCGCTGCTTCAATGGCTCGATATGAAAGACGACCAGCTCTACAACTTTTAGTGCCATATCTTCCAAAACCAAGTTGTGTACCGTCTGGTTTGCAACCCCTACGACATCTGCCTTTACGATATTTACTATATTTCGTTCGTTTCGGATATAGCACGTCCCCCCTTTTTTTTACTATATGAAATCCACACTTTGACACCTGAGATTCCGTAACGAGTAGATACTTCCGCAGAAGCATAATCGATTTTCTGGTTAAATACATTACGAGATGTTTTTCCATACTTTCCGCATTCAGTTCTAGCTATTTCTGCGCCTTTTGATCGACCTGAACAACATATACGGATCCCCACCCCTTTTTTCATTACTAATGGAATATCCTTCACTATTTTACGAAAAATGGAACGAAATGATCTTGTTTTCTTTCTCAGTTGAAAAGAGATGTCTTGAGCAATCGGAGAAGCACTTTGATAAACAGATTTGATCTTGACCGACTCAATTAAGGTATTAGTGTTTGTTCTATTAGACAACAAAGATCGCATTTTTTTCACTTCGTTCAAATAAGAGTTGTACCCGTACGGAATTCTTCTGTTTCTCAGTATGATCTCTATCATCATCTCTATTCCCTTTATCAATTCTCCTATCCTACCTAGGTCTATGAATTTCTCTATCAATTCCATTACCTTATCCTTAACCATGAGTTTCCAACATTTGATCCTTAATTGACCTAGGAGTTGTTCCCGGGCATCCTCAAAAAAAAGGTTCTTATACATCCCAACTCTATCCCTTGGAAAGAAAAAGGTAGCACCGAAGAAAGGAAAGAGCGAGATGGTGGTTTTTGTTGTTCCCGCGAAGCGAAGATCATTCGCCAAGCGAATGAAGTGGGTCAACCTCTTTTTGGCTTCGGCCAAACACTTTTTCTCGCTGGTCGAGCTTTCTACAAAAAAAGCGATGCGAGAACGTATTCTCTTATCTAAGCTTCTTCCCTGCGCATTCGCTCCCCCCATCGTAGATGGTTCAGCCACGCCCGGTGCCACGAAATGATTGAGAACTACGACGGGGTCGAAATGAATTTTGTTCTTTGTATTCAATAAGTATTGCATGACCGAATAATTCAAGGAGGGGCGCACTGCAGGGAGGGTCCTTTTAAATAGATGACTCGTCGGGCCGTCGGAGCGGGACTTCTTGGGGAAAAATAACTTGAATAATTTCGTTTTTCTGAAGGACAGGAACGCTATGTCATTTACAACCCCGGCGTATTTCGGATGCTTGAAGGCCCCGCTTAGCCGAAGTGATTTAGAAAGATTCTTCTTTATCGATGGTGATCGGTCATGGTATCCATAGCGTTGCTTCTTTTTCGGCCAAATCCGAATTTCGTTTTGCTTCTCCCGGTCGTCGAGCCTGATCGACTCGACTCTTTTCCCTGCCCTCCGGCCCTTCTCCTTTCCGGGTCTGGATTTTTCGCGTCGTTTCAGTCGTCGTGGTCGACGGGGAAGAAAGAAATGAATGAATGTTCTTTTGGGAAAATGTATAATAATACACCTACCGAGACGAAAGCCAAAGGTGAGTCTCGTAGGTGGACGTATCGAACCGAAATAAGATCTCAGATTGACATCTTGATACACTAATTTAGCATAATAATAAATAGAGTCAATGGTGACTCCGCCGTGGGAATAGCCGCTTCTTTCTTGCTTGATAGAGGGGCTTCCATTCACCAACGCAGACAAAAAGTGCTCCCCGAACCGTGCTGGATAGTCACCCATCACACGGCTCTCAAACCCAACCTGTGATGAATCCCGGGAGAAAAAGTCAAAGCGCTTGATCTTTTGCCCCATACTTTGAGATGCTTCTCCCCGTCCCTGCCGATCAAGCAGCGACGCTGCTCGTGATAGGCTTAGCTTTAAGCCGCTATCGTTCGGTTCGAATAAGTCAAGTCCCCTCGGTCGGTTCGCTCAGGTGGTCTTCCCTAATGTTCAGAGTAGTTCTGGTTTGAAAAAGGAGCACCGGCCGAGCGCCCTGAATGAATAAGAAATGGACAGCAAAGGGAATCAATGATTCTTATTCAACCGAGTTGAAGTTAGCAACATGTCGATTACACACCGGAGGTTGGTAAGAACTGAGGGACAATGCCCCCCTAACCTAAGTGGGCCTACCAGCGAAACAACTGGTACTTGATCGGGGGTGGGGGGGTTGGTTTCGTGCAAGGCCTTCGCAGCAGGAAGAGGCAGTTGTCATTTGAAAGGAAAGGCCCCATGTATAGGAAACCTGCGCACCCTGATTAAAAAATTATATGTTATTAGTCAAGCCTAAACGTCCTTATTGAAAACTAAAGCGCTAACGCTATAATAATTAAAAAAAAAAGCAACCTTTCGCCTTTATTGATATGATATAAAACAAGTTGACTTACTAAAAAAATAAAGCGGCAACAACTTCTTTCTCAAAGTCAACTTTCTCGCTTCTTGCTTTAGAAAGATTGCAGCCTTAGCCCTTCTTTACTAATAACATAGAAAGGAGCGGAGCAGCTCGACGTAAGGAGAGGGCTTGATCCTACGAATCTACAACTCTCTTTACTGAGCGAGACTCCATCCATATCCCCAAAAGTGGTTATATTCTCAATTTTGTATTCTATCATTTGTTTGACAGCCTAAACTAGGCTCCATTTTAGATAGGGTTTCGGTCTTAATCAAAATAGGTCAGGGGCGCGTCGGAACGGTCGGTGGCTGCTTAGTCTCATCCGAGAGTCTAATCTCTTTGTACTGCTTTTTTTTAAAAGAAAAAAAAAGAAAGAAGGGGGTCGATTTAGGCTCCTTCCCTTCCACTGCATAGCTGCGCTAGCAGGTACTACGAGCCCTCTGTCCCACGCATCTAACCAGCTCGCGTGGTTCACCGGTTCCACCGAAAACTCTCATTTGTTGAAGCGGAGCATAGTGCGCTTTAGGCGCCGAGCGAGAAACGTCTCTTTCTTCTTTCGTTTCGGTTTATTCACTGATCTGAAACTTAGCACTTGTTTTCTTATTGATTCTAGGGGCGGCGGCGTTCTTAAATGAAGTCTATACGAACCGAATTAGCACTTCTCAGATCAGGCTAGGCCTCGTAAGCGGAGCTGGGCGCCGGGGCCCTGGATGCGCTAGCGATCGGCACATAGGGGAGTGGTTGCCCGGGTTTCTCGGCCAGGTATCCAGCACCTCGCGTTCATGATATCTACATTCAACTGTGCCCCGGAGACACGGTCGAAGCACGCCCGCCCAGTGTGCTTCTTTCACGACATGCTCTGGTTCCGGGTGTCTTCCAGTGGTCTTCTAGCGTTAGAAGAAGTCGTGTCCGTCCCGGACATCTGCAACGTCCTCCCACGCTATATTTTTATAATATAGGACAAACTGAAGGAAAAGACTGACCCATTCGGTGACTTTCGCGGTCGCCCTCACTGAACCGACTTGAATCTGAACTACGATTCAGATCGAGTCTTACCGAAATCGGATTTCCTTTTCGCGCCATATGCGCCTTAGACTTTTTTCTCCTTTTTTCTTCCCGATTTAATATTAGTTCTCGAAAGTCTTCGTTTCCGTGTAGAAGCAAACTCTCCAAATTTATGACCAACCCCTCCTGTTGCAAAATCAATCAGATTTGTTCAAAAAAAAAGTCTAATTAACAAAAAGCCGAAAAACAATGCAACGCATACTAATCCATAGAAGTCCTTTGAAGACTCCTCCGGGGTGGGTTCTTCCATTGATCCCTCTTCTTCCCGAGACCCTATCATGTTGATGATACGATACAAGACTTTTTCGAGGTGAGGGAAAAAGAGGACTATTCCACCAGGGTATCGTTTTGTAAAAAAAATACCCTATGATTTGAAAGACAACAGCCGCGAGAGCAGCCCGTTTAATAATAATAACGAACCATTTCGACCGGGTTTTTTTTCGGTATGTGTTAAAATTCTTTCCTTCCCAAGGATTCTTATCACTCCCGCAGCCCATTTTTTTATGGTATCTTGTTTGCTGTGCCATGGCGTGGATTTGCTTTTCAGAGTAACAGCCGAACGCCTGAAACTCTCCCCGGGAAGAAAAGTATGTACATATGGGACCCCATCCTTTTAAAAAACGGGTCTCACAATGGCAGTCATTAAATAAAATATGTACCTTTTTTGCCAATATCGTGCTCTTTGAGGAATTAACACATAAAACGCCAAGTACAAGATGATAATTTCCGTTCTTCTTACCTTCAGATATCAAGATGGATCGACAGTCCAATGCGGACGAAATACGCTCCCGGGCTTCATTCAGATGAAGACCTTCCTTTTGCCGCATAAGAAAAACAAGAAATTGTTTCATTTTCCATCTCAAATAAAAAAAAATATTCAAGTGATAAACTCATTTTCCTCTGCCGGAAAATGATTCCACAGGCCTATTCCCCGCTCTCCGCATGTTTATATATATATACCGGAACTTAGCATCAGATTCGACTCTGAACTCCCCAAGACTCTTCCACTTCAGTAGCTAGCACCTTTGTGGGGTGGGCTCAGGAACAGACAGCACAAATCCCCCCCTTCCTTACATATGGAAATAGAATATTTTCTATTTTCATAACTACTCTTTTAAATAAAAAAGGGGGAATCCTGGAGGCAGCCCTCCATGCAATGCAAAGCCTTGCCCCATTCTTCGCAGGTGCATCTCAATGGGATTGTTGCAAATCCAGCCACTCCATCGTATATGAGAGGGTCTGCCTCGGCTTCTTGTTTGCCTCCTCTGCCTCCGAGCCTCAAACTGTGTGCGTCTGATCCCACACCTTCACCTGCCAAGACCTTTTCTCGCTCCGGAGATATGAGATAAGAAAATCTTATGTTTTCACTGGATTATGTATAAGTAAGCAAACCACCTTGAAATGAAAGTTTCTGCCTTGGACTTATGGAAGACATATATTCCCAGTATCTCAACTATTTCCCTTGAGAAAGGAATTAGTTGGGAGCCTACCTGGAAGTCGACTCCTGTGTCAACCTCTTATATCAAAGCACACGTTAAGAATGCTTCTGATTATGGGTTGCTGCCGGAATGTAAATCTTGTCATCCAGTGCCTGAGAATATCTTTATGAATCTTAAGCACGAACTGGCAGGGTTTATCTGGAATGTGAATAAAATCCATTCCCTTCCGGATGGTTTCTTCTCACCTGGTGTTTTATGGTCTCATCGGGTGCTTGCACCTTTTGAGTTCCGGTTAAATACCATGTGGGCCAATGATGACCTCGATTATTTCGAGCGGGCTGTTGGGCCTCAGCTCTCAACGCTCCTTGGAGCTTATAAAGAGGTACCATTGGTTACAGGTAGGTTATGTCAGGTGATCGAGGGTGGTGGTAAAAGACGCTTGTTTGCCATATGTAATTATGTTAAGCAACGTCTTTTGTCACCCGTCCATTCATGGGCATTTAAGGTTCTATCAAGACTTCCGTCTGATGGGACCTTTGACCAAGAAGGACCACTGTCCCGTCTCCGAGAACAATTTAAACGTTCTCCGCGAGACGTGGTCTATTCGTTCGATTTAAAATCTGCAACGGATAGATGGCCACTTTGTGTTATCTACACAATGTTTGAGACCTTATTTGGTCCAACATTGGCATCATCAGTGGTCAACAGTTCCCTTGGGCTCAACACTTTCTTTGTCGGCCCTCCCCGAGTATGAGGTGTCATTTATGGTCGGCCAACCTTTAGGTTATAAAGGTTCCTGGTCACTTTTCTCGCTGTCCCAAAACGGGGTGGTACGAGCTGGATATGCTCTTTTGGTTGCTTCTTTAATAAGAAAGTCAGACATCAAGATCAAGCTTGGATTTCCCGTTGCTTTCTTTGATGATTTCAGGGCAATTCAAGTATCTGTATACTCTATCGCATACGTACTGGGGCATTCACCTCTCCCTACCCCAAAACCTGAAGTGGTCGAGTGGAATTGAATTCTGCCCCCGGCTAGCCTAGCATGGGGTCCGACTGGAACTCTATGGGTTGGTCCTCATGAAAATGATCACCATCATCAAGTGCCGCTCTAGGATCTAAGGTTGGAAGGAGATCACCATCAGGGGGAAATCTGACAGTTGGTCTAGGGGTTGCGTGACTCATCCTATTAGGGCGCCGTGTGTCCCAGAAGTGGGAAGTCTTCCGTGCACTTACCCTATATTATAAATAATAATAAATAAGGGGAAGCCTTTAACTGCCTAACTGAATCCTTGAAATCCTATCCTACAGGGCGCTTACCCAAGTGTTTCAGGATTTGTGAAAACTTCTCAGAGAGTTGCTCTACTTTACCCTCGAGACTGTCCAATTTAGAGTGCATGGTTTGGTTGTCAGTTTGTGGAGTGGGAGGGGTCTGCAATTGAAGAAGAATCGGTGAGAGCTAGAGTACTTCTATAGGCATAATGCCTATTTATATAAGAAAAAGGTATCCCCAGTTGGAGGACGCAGCTCTCGAATCTAGCTATTTCTTTCTTATCGGAACTGCCATAGTTGATGCATCGAATGCTAGTGCAATAAGACTGAAAGCTGAGCTGTTTGCGGACTTACGCAAATAGTTAATTTTGAGCTGCTCATAAAAAACCTCGGGTTCCTCCGATTAGAAGGTGGTGGGAAAGCAAGTTCAAGTTTCGGAGGAGTGAAAATAGAAGTAAACCTCTGATAGCCCAAGCCAAGGCCAGCTGCCCTTACTAGACGAAATTCCTAACGAATCGAAGACTCATCACGGACGTAATACAATAGGCAATTTCACCTTACCATACCAAAAGGAATAATAAGATATGAAAGAAACTCCACTCGCTGAGGGAAGAAAGAAAATCAATTCCTTCCCGCGGGTGACGAGGGACACTTAGCCGACTAAAGCATGAAGAAGGGAATTTCAAAAAGTACGACCATACCACAGCTACTCGAGGGCTAGGCGAGCAATTTGAAGAGGTTAGTTTCAATCACTTGCCTCGAGAGCAGAATCAGATATCAGATGCGCCGGCCACCTTAGCCGCAAAAGCCGTAAATAAGAAAACTTTTTCTAGCTATTCGTGGATGGGTTCAGAAGACTTGAGCAGTAGGTTTCGACTCGGTCAACTGTCTTTATGAAGATTGACTGACGACAAGAAATGACGTAAGTGATAGATCGAATCGTTCAGTGGGAAAAGATTGACTCCCTTCTAGCTTTAAGTTTTCGGGGGTTTTGGCAGAATTGGGTTCGACTCCCATAGCCCCTTATAGCGGCATTCTCCCAATTATGGAAATGGAAAAACGATTTATGGCACCATTGAGGCATCCGCAGAGGTTGATCCGAGCCCTAGTGGCGACGACAATATTCTTCGGCTTCCCTCGAACGTTATCCCATACCTAGATAACGTCCTGATCAATTGCACGATCA